AAACATTGAATAAGACAGTACCCGAGGGTTCACAATCAGCTGAGTATTTATTCCAGAAGGGCTTATTCGACTCAATCGTACCACGTAATCCTTTAAAAGGTGTTCTGAGTGAGCTATTTCAACTACACGGTTTCTTTCCCTTGAATCAAAATGAAGGAAATTGAAATTAAAGTAGAGCACTAAATTCAATTATTTGTAGCGAACAAGTATTTATATTTAGTTCATACTAATAAAAAAAACTCCTTATTAGAAAGAAGATAAGGATGGGAGAAGAATAATTAAAAAATTCATTTTGAAAATGAAATATGAATTAGGTACACTTCATTTAATTCGACATTCCTTGCACTTATAATAGATTTCATTAATATTACTTATAAATAGATATCTTTATGATAAGATATCTTTATAATAGGTATAAAGAAAGGGGCACCCGTTCTATGACAGATCTCAACTTACCCTCCATTTTTGTGCCCTTAGTGGGCCTAGTATTTCCGGCAATTGCAATGGCTTCTTTATTTCTTCATGTCCAAAAAAATAAGATTGTATAGATCCGACGGAACCAATTCTCATCAATTTATTTGAACATGGTATCATAACGGGATCATAATACATATATTTATTTAGTTTAATATGGTACGATATGTGGCTCTTTTCGAACACAAAGGAAAGAACTGTTTGTTATGCATACGGACACATGATATCCGCGTAAATGCATATATATGGATATAGCTGGTAAAAAATGAATGGATTGGCGAATATTTTAAATAAAAAGTCAACGTATATAACCAATTACTCCTGATGGTTTCCATCAAAATAGTGCTAGTTGATGAGAGTTACTTCGGGATCAATAGAAGTAAAGTCAAATTCATTTTGGTTATTCTCTCAATTCCAATCGAATGCAAGCGGATCTAGTATAGTATGAACTGGCAATCAGAACATATATGGATAGAACTTATAACGGGGTCTCGGAAAACAAGTAATTTTTGTTGGGCCTGTATCCTTTTTTTAGGTTCACTAGGGTTCTTAGTGGTTGGAACTTCCAGTTATCTTGGTAGGAATCTGATATCCGTATTTCCATCTCAGCAAATAATTTTTTTTCCACAAGGGATTGTGATGTCTTTTTATGGGATTGCAGGTCTATTCATTAGCTCCTATTTGTGGTGCACAATTTCGTGGAATGTAGGTAGTGGTTATGACCGCTTTGATAGAAAAGAAGGAATAGTATGTATTTTTCGTTGGGGATTTCCGGGAATAAATCGTCGCATTTTCCTTCGTTTCCTTATGAGAGATATACAATCCATTAGAATGGAGATTAAAGAGGGTCTTTATCCTCGTCGTGTCCTTTATATGGAAATCAGAGGCCAGGGAGCCATTCCATTGACTCGTACTGATGATAATTTGACTCCACGAGAAATTGAACAAAAAGCTGCTGAATCGGCCTATTTCTTGCGCGTACCAATTGAAATATTTTGAAATGAACTGAAGAATAAATGTCTTCCCAGCATGAGAAAAGACACTTGTGAATTCCCCTTTTAAGACAACTTAAGTTTCCGCAGAATGTTCATTCGAGCGAAACATATTAAATTTTTTCCCGTTCCGTTGTCGAGGAGACCACATAGAATAAAACAAAAGCAGGAGAACGTATATGGAACAACAACTATAATCAAAAGCAATTTTTTGTAAACCAACTCCATTTTTTTATATTTTATACTAGTCATTTTATATTTTATACTAGTCATTTTATATTTTATACTAGTCATTTTATATTTTATACTAGTCATTTTATATTTTATACTAGTCAAAAGTATTATCTACTATAATTAGAATCTAATAAGTATGCTTCATCAAATATATCCGAACTTGGATTTTGTAATCGTAATATAGAATTTTTCTTTTTAGGTTCAAGAATTTTAATTAATACGTTATTTCCGGGCTTTGGTTATATGGTGATTCATTTCTAAATAATGAATTGATGCGAGGGGAGTTTTTTCGTCTCGAAATCCGACGAATATTCGTGACTTCCAGTAGGTTTTCGAGTATTCATCGAACGGATATAATCAAATTTAGATGAAATTAGTTCGAATTTTCCCAATTGAGATATCTCCGGGAATTCTATATATATCTTAGCCGAAAAGGACCCTTATTCTATTTCTATATCTAGATCCAAGGACGAAATTTTAAGACAAAAATGGGAATAGATTTATAGGTTCGATACCTTGTTATAGAATTCGTGCTTCGGAGAAATATCAGATAGAATAGACGAATGAAGTAAATTCATTAACAATTCACATATACAAAATGAAAAAAAACACACACACACATTGACTTCCCTCCCATATCTCATATCTATAGTATTTTTGCCCTGGTGGGTCTCTCTCTCATTTAAGAAAAGTCTGGAACCTTGGATTACTAATTGGTGGAATACCCGGCAATCCGAAACTTTTTTGAATAATATTCAAGAGAAAAACATTCTAGACAGATTCATAGAATTAGAAGAACTATTCCTGTTGGACGAAATGATAAAGGAGTACCCGGACACACATATACAAAAGCTTCGTATAGAAATACACAAGGAAACGATACAATTGATCAAAACACACAATGAGTATAATCTACATATCATTTTGCATTTCTCGACAAATATAATATGTTTCGCTATTCTAAGTGGTTATTTTATTCTGGGTAATGAAGAACTTAGAATTCTTAATTCTTGGGTTCAGGAATTTCTCTATAATTTAAGTGACACAATAAAAGCTTTTTCAATTCTTTTAGTTACTGATTTATGGATTGGATTTCACTCGACCCATGGTTGGGAACTTATAATTGGTTCGGTCTACAACGATTTTGGATTGGCTCATAATGATCAAATTATATCTGGTCTTGTTTCCACTTTTCCAGTTATTCTAGATACAATTGTGAAATATTGGATCTTCCATTATTTAAATCGTGTATCTCCTTCACTTGTAGTCATTTATCATTCAATGAATGAATGAAGAACTCATTCATTGAATGATATGAATCAAATTAGAATGTTTCTTCGTGTATAAGGAAAGTATTTTCAATCTTACTGATTCTTTATACTTCTACCTGTTTACCTGGTCAAGTTATTCGTCCTATATTTGTACAATTATTCCAGTACAATGGCAGACTCGTGGATAGGGAACTATACTAGCTAGCTACCTTTCTAATTTATTGTAGAAATTCCGGGATCAACGATTGGACCATGCAAAATAGAAATACTTTTTCTTGGGTAAAGGAACAGATGACTCGATCCATTTCTGTATCGATTATGATATATGTAATAACTCGGGCATCTATTTCAAATGCATATCCCATTTTTGCGCAGCAGGGTTATGAAAATCCACGAGAAGCAACTGGACGAATTGTATGTGCCAATTGCCATTTAGCTAATAAGCCCGTGGATATTGAAGTTCCGCAAGCTGTGCTTCCTGATACTGTATTTGAAGCAGTTGTTCGAATCCCTTATGATATGCAACTGAAACAAGTTCTTGCTAATGGTAAAAAGGGGGCTTTGAATGTGGGGGCTGTTCTTATTTTACCCGAGGGATTCGAATTAGCCCCCCCAGATCGTATTTCTCCCGAAATGAAAGAAAAGACGGGAAATCTAGCTTTTCAGAGTTATCGTCCTACTAAAAAAAATATTCTTGTGATAGGTCCTGTTCCCGGTCAGAAATATAGTGAAATTGTCTTTCCCATTCTCTCCCCCGACCCTGCTACGAAAAAAGACGTTCACTTCTTAAAATATCCCATATATGTAGGTGGGAATAGGGGAAGGGGTCAGATTTATCCGGATGGGAGCAAGAGTAACAATACAGTCTATAATGCGACATCAGCAGGAATAGTAAGTAGAATAGTACGTAAAGAAAAGGGGGGATATGAAATAACCATAGTTGATGCATCGGATGGACATCAAGGGGTTGATATTATACCTCCAGGACCAGAACTTCTTGTTTCAGAGGGTGAATCCATCAAGCTTGATCAACCATTAACAAGCAATCCTAATGTGGGAGGATTTGGTCAGGGAGATGCGGAAATAGTGCTTCAAGATCCATTACGCATCCAAGGCCTTTTGTTCTTCTTGGCATCCGTTATTTTGGCACAAATTTTTTTGGTTCTTAAAAAGAAACAGTTTGAAAAGGTTCAATTGTACGAAATGAATTTCTAGATCCATAGATTCTTTACCACGGAGCTGGTAAAAAGCGCCGAATTTTTTTATTTCCGATCGATACAATTCTACAATTCTGTATGATCAAAAAATTCTGTAAACCTTTTTGCTTGCTTTGTTTATACTGTTTTCGCAGGATGTCTTGAATTCATTACTTGTATCCATCCCATTCCTAGTAATAGACAATAGGAATACAAATACAAAGGAAGAGAATACAAGGAATGGTCGGGGTAAACGGAAGAAAAAAATACTTCCACCAGTAGGAATTACTATTCTTCCTAAGCTTCTACTCGACACAAGAAAGGTCGGAAAATCCTTTCTTGTGTCGTCTTGTATTGAAATAATAATAATTTTTTATCCCCTTCGTCTGTTCGTCAAAGATTACTATTCCTTCTTTTTCGGGTTTATCGAAACCTTTTGTTTAGATTTATAAGAAGTAGTGGACAAACGAAAGGGGTTAGGGGGGAGTAATTCATTGAATAAATAGAACTTCTTCAATTATTTAATGAACTTTTCAACTTATAACTTAATAAAAGAAAAATGATTCAAACAAAAAAAACTTTGACCCTCCCGGTTGAAAAGCAGATTAGATTTTGACGCACATCCAAATTCTTATTTATTATCTCATCACAGTTTTTATTTTATCTTTAGATTTTTGAGAGAGTAAGGTTCTATTAGTATAAAAATGATTTGCAGGATGTTTTATCTGTTTTATCTGTATAAATTTTTATCTGTTTTATCTGTATAAATTTTTATCTGTTTTATCTGTATAGTTTTATCTGTATAAATATAAATCCATATAATATAATAATAT